CTACGTCCAAAAATTCCCTGAGTAAGAACTAGTGGATCATCACTTATTCAATGAATAGATAGAATGAAAAAAATCCAAAGAAACGTCTGTCCTTTGATAAAAATAAGGAGAAGTGGCAGTTTGAAAGAATCATAATCTTTCGATTTGTTAGAACTTCAAACTCTTTGAAAAATTCTTTTAAGTCCGGTTTGCGGGGTCTAAATAGTAAGTATGAATCATAGTTCTAATCAATTTTCTATATTCCGTGCTCCAGATACTAGAATAAATATCAGACGGGATAAAAACATCTCTATCAAGATGACAGACTCACTCTCTGTACTATCAATAGGATCAATTATAACAAGTCACACACTCATATTCCGGAAATACAGAAGAAAAGAAATTCCACGGTCGAACTACCAAACCAAAATAGAATGGGCTAAAAATCTAAGACCTAAATGTTTCACTTTGTATTGAAAAACGAGTTAGTCGGTTCTTGTGAATCTAATTCATAGAAATTCCGTCCAGTAAAATGGAAGAATTATAAATCTCCAAAATAATAGATAGAAATATCGCAAATAGAGCCATTGCAACACCCATCAAAGGCGTAGTTCCCCACCCAGGGGCTACTTTACCATATTCCGAATTCAATGGTTTCAATAAATTCCCTACAGTAGTTCGTCTTGGACCAGATCTAGAACTACCCTCAACAGTTTGTGTAGCCATAAATCCTATTTTTTATTCATTGAGATTTGTTGACTTTGTATACCATTCCGCTGTAAATAAATGATCTTATCCTAGATCCATTTTGGTCTTGAAATTCTATAATAATGGAAACAGCAACTCTAGTTGCCATCTCTATATCTGGTTTACTTGTAAGTTTTACTGGGTACGCCTTATATACTGCTTTTGGGCAACCCTCTCAACAACTAAGAGATCCATTCGAAGAACATGGGGACTAGTTGAAGTAATGAGCCTCCCAATATTGGGAGGCTCATTACTTCAATTGAGATACTGAAAAATCATTTCGTCTTTTTAGTTGGAACTTTAGGCGGTTCTCTAAAAAAGATAGCGAAAAAAATGATTCCTAAAGTCGAAACTAAGAGGAATGTATAAACCAATGCTTCCATGGATTTGATCGTGGTTTACAATTATAGCTTTCATACCTGTTTATTTGGGATCGTCTCTCGGATAAAGAAAAAGAAAGAACAAGAGTAAAAATAGCGAGTCAAATCAAGATTTATCCGATTCCCTATGTCAAATTCAAATCACAAAAAGAAAATAAAGTCCAAAAGAAACAAAACAATGTTGTATCAGACTACTTGTCTTCTTGTAGTTGGATCTCCAAGTTTTTGGAATGCTCCAAATTCTACTTGAGTATCCAAATCTGGGTCAATACCAGCAAAAACATCTCTGAACAAGGTTCTAGCACCATGCCAAATGTGTCCGAAAAAGAAGAGCAGAGCAAACGAAGCATGTCCAAAAGTAAACCAACCCCTTGGACTGCTACGAAAAACACCATCGGATTTCAAAGTAGCACGATCTAATTCAAAAATTTCACCCAATTGAGCACGTCTAGCATATTTTTTCACAGTAGCAGGATCACTATAACTGACTCCATTGAGTTCGCCACCATAGAACTCAACAATTACACCTACTTGTTCGACACTATACTTCGATTCCGCCCTTCGAAAAGGAACATCGGCTCTAACAATTCCGTCTCCGTCTACCAAAACAACCGGAAATGTTTCAAAAAAAGTAGGCATACGACGTACAAAAAGTTCACGCCCCTCTTTATCTCTAAAGATAGGGTGTCCTAACCACCCAACAGCTATTCCATCCCCATTGTCCATTGAGCCCGCTCTAAACAATCCCCCTTTTGCCGGATTATTGCCAATGTAATCATAAAAGGCTAATTTTTCGGGAATTTTAGACCAAGCTTCTGATAAACTTTGATTTTCGGCTAGCCCAGCACCAACTCTTCTATATATTTCTTGCTGGAAGTATCCCTGATCCCATTGATAACGAGTGGGACCAAATAATTCAATCGGAGTAGTTGCTGAACCATACCACATAGTTCCAGCAACAACAAAAGCTGCAAAAAAGACAGCAGCGATACTACTGGAAAGGACGGTTTCAATATTTCCCATACGCAATCCTTTGTACAGACGTTGGGGTGGACGGACACTAAGATGGAAAAGCCCCGCTAATATGCCCAATGTCCCTGCTGCAATATGATGAGAGGCTATTCCCCCTGGAACAAAAGGATCAAAACCTTCCACACCCCATGCGGGATTTACGGATTGTACCCTTCCGGTTAGGCCATAAGGATCGGACACCCATATGCCAGGACCATACAATCCTGTTACATGAAATGCGCCAAAACCAAAACAAGCCACCCCTGAAAGAAATAAATGAATTCCAAAAATTTTTGGCAAATCCAAAGAAGGTTTTCCTGTACGTTCATCACAAAAGATTTCTAGATCCCAATATACCCAATGCCAGATAGCCGCCAAAAAACACAAGCCAGAAAACACAATATGTGCCCCGGCCACACCTTCGTAACTCCAAATACCTGGATTCGTTATAGTCCCTCCTGTGATACTCCAACCACCCCATGAATTGGTTATTCCTAAACGAGTCATGAAGGGTATAACAAACATACCTTGTCTCCACATTGGGTCAAGAACAGGGTCAGAGGGATCAAAAACGGCTAATTCATATAGAGCCATCGAACCGGCCCAACCAGCAACCAGAGCTGTATGCATTATATGGACAGAAAGCAAACGGCCGGGATCATTTAATACGACGGTATGAACACGATACCAAGGTAAACCCATGAAAATACCTCTTATATCAACAAAAAATAGACACTATGTAACTTTATTGCACTGTAAAAAACTATACTATGGACCCTCTTTTTTCAGTGGATTATCTCGGGTAAAAGATGAATATTTGTTCTAGTTTTTTAGTAATAATGGAAGAATTCTATTCGTAAGAACAAAAGAAGCAGATCTATTCTATACCCGATAAGTAACAATACGCAATGGTGGAGGGGAGGGGGGGTTGACCGTATTTTATATGAGTGTTTATATCTTTCTATCAGCGAATGCAGACATATTTGTTCATCACTCAAAGGACCTATTCGTAAGAATTTTCTTTTAGTCACTTGGTCTTCCTTTTGTATTTAGGATTTTTTTTTTACGAATTTCTTTCACCTATAAAATATAATAAAGCCCTATCATTATTAAGACAATAAACCCATTGTTACGTTTCCGCATCAAAGCGAGATATACTACTTAATTTAATTCTTTTTTCATTTAATGCCTATTGGTGTTCCAAGAGTACCCTTTCGAATTCCTGGAGAGGAAGATGCAACTTGGGTTGACGTATAGTGCGACTTGTCAGATATATTGGGGCATATGGGATTTCCCCGTTCTCTCCCCCGATCGAGATATCCTCTCTTTCACCCTAAAAATAAAAAAGATTGATTGAATCAGCAAAAATTTGGAGCGTGAAGTGTACTGAAGTGTAATTAGATCCATTTTTTGGGGAGGTATCCAGATTAATATTAGCAATTTACAATAATTTATGGTTGGCTTGGTTGGACCAATAAAATGAAGCATCCAGGCTCTGTTTAGAAAAAAAACCCAATTGGTAATATATCTACGATTCCAACTTCTATCATATATTTGTATTTGCTGGAAAACATGAAATAAATTGAAGAAAAAAAAAAGTCGTAGCAAAAAGACGTGGTATTGGAATATTTGTGCTATATGTGCAAATCAAAATCGGGTAAATCTTTACTCGGAGTAGAACAGAAACCTAAAAGAATTGAAGAAGCCCATTCAGAAACAAGAAAATTACATCGTGATTTGGATTCGATCTCGATGAAAACAATACATCAATGAGAAGTTAGTTCAATAAGTGTTTAATACATTATTTTTTATTATAATATAGATTAATATAGATAAACGAGTCAAAAGTCGTCTTTCTTGAAAAATGTAAGAAAAAGACCTTTCGTTATAAGTTCGAAAGAGTCCGCTATGAAAAAAGAAAGAGGGTTGAAATCTACACATTGATTCTTTTTCGCGATTTTTGGTGAACCGTATGCATCAAAAGGTGCATGTACGGCTCCTAAGGGATAAAATTTTATCCTAATCAACCGACTTTATCGAGAAAGACTATTTTTTTTAGGCCAAGGGGTTGATAGTGAGATATCGAATCAACTTATTGGCCTTATGATATATTTCAGTATGGAGGATGCTACCAAAGATTTTTATTTGTTTATAAATTCTCCGGGCGGATGGGTAATACCCGGAATAGCTATTTATGATACTATGCAATTTGTGCAACCGGATATACAGACAGTATGCATGGGATTAGCCGCTTCAATGGGATCTTTTCTTCTGGCAGGAGGAGAAATTACCAAACGTCTAGCATTCCCTCACGCTTGGCGCCAATGAGTCTTTTATTTGAGAAAAAAAAAAGAAGACTATGCCTTCGCCATATGAATATTAAGTAATAATAGCATGGCACTTCGAATTCGATATGCAAAAATTTTTCAAAACCATTCGATTATGTATCGAAAGAGTAGTATGAGAAAACGGGTATTTCCTATTTTATCTGATCTACCAGGAGCCTAGTTCAGCGTCACAAACTTTTTTGTTTTCACACCGGAAAGCTTTTACCATTTAACAATATTTATGTTAGGAAACAATATGAAAATAAAAAAAAAACAAGATTTTTTTTACTTATATAACTTATTTGAAAAAAAAAAAGAAACTTTGGGATTGCTGAATAACAGACGAAATAATAAAGCAACGGAACCATCATAGTATTTTTTAACTACTCCAAAACAAAAAAAAAAAAAGGAAGGGTGGTTATTGGATCATTTACCGATCTAGGTCTGATAGACCCTCCATCTTTTCTATTTCTTCGATGGAAGGTCAAAATCAATTCCATAGTAGAGCCGTATGCAATACGCAAAAGATGCCCGTACGGTTGTTCAATTCTATCTTTTTTTATTATTCTTTATCTCTCTTCTCGCCTTATCGTGCGAGATAGAGGAACCATTTATTATGTTATATCGTCAGGGTAATGATCCATCAACCCGCAAGTTCTTTTTATGAGGCACAAACGGGAGAATTTATCCTGGAAGCGGAAGAACTACTGAAACTGCGCGAAACTATCACAAAGGTTTATGTACAAAGAACGGGCAAACCTTTATGGGTTGTATCCGAAGACCTGGAAAGGGATGTTTTTATGTCAGCAGCAGAAGCCCAAGCTCATGGAATTGTTGATCGTGTAGCGGTTGAATAAAAAAATTAGCAGGGATTCCGCACAAATACACAATTGGAGATTTTATCTTCTTACCGGATTTAATATTTATTTAATATTTAATAGAATAATAGAATATCTCTATTAATTAATCTATTAATATAGAATATAAGTAATTCATAATCATCGGGTTAGGATTGATCTAAACCAGCTCATTATGTATACGATTCAACATGCCAACTATTAAACAACTTATTAGAAACACAAGACAGCCAATCAGAAATGTCACGAAATCCCCCGCCCTTCGGGGATGCCCTCAGCGTCGAGGAACATGTACTAGGGTGTATGTGCGACTCGTTCCGATCATGGACTAAGACAAAAGAGAGGAAACAAACTATTGTGTATCAAATTTATGGTTTCCGTTGGTGCAAATCCAATCACCTCCATTTTTCAATTTCAGATGAGAAAGACTTCCCCATTGGTAGCAAATGCTTATCCATTAAGCAGGGGAAATCCTATTTCAAAACGAAAAAGCGGAAAGATTATGCCCTTATTCTTGTAAGAACGGACTAACAGGGTCAGCTACCCAGCTAATCTTCATACTTAAATACCGTTACTATATAGTTAGATTTCGTTGTGAAAGACCTATTACTAGCTATTTCATGGGTAGAGCCAAAGAGTGTGAACTGTACAAGTTAACAATAGTTGATTAAATGAGGGAAGGGGCTCCGGTGTATAGAGAGGACCTCGTCGTTTAAGAAGTAACCATAGAAACGATGGAATCCACTATTTCTTTATCCATTTCTATTTAATTAAATATGCTTTTTTGATACTTAGTATCAATACAATTTCTTATTTCGAGGTTAAATGCTTAGAAATAAAAAGAAAAAATCGTGGTTGGGAAGGTTATAGTAGCAAAAGCCATTGGAATTTTTTATTTTATACATTGGAAGAATCCGTTTTTCTTATTAAGAGACTAGTAAAGGGAAAAGAATAACTGAAAGAAAAGAAATCAAATAGTTATTCATCAAAGAATTTATTATTCATCAAAGTTTTATTTATTCAATGACCAGAATTAAACGAGGATATATAGCTCGGAAACGTAGGACAAAAATTCGTTTATTTACATCAAGTTTTCGAGGGGCTCATTCAAGACTTATTCGAACTATTACTCAACAGAAAATAAAAGCTTTGGTTTCGGCTCATCGGGATAGAGATAGGAAAAAAAGGGATTTTCGTCGTTTGTGGATCAGTCGAATAAATGCAGTAATTCGTGAGAATAGAAAAAATATATACTATAGTTATAGTATATTAATGTATAATCTGTACAAGAGGCAGTTGCTTCTTAATCGTAAAATACTTGCACAAATAGCTATATTAAATAGGAATTGTCTTTATATGATTTCCAATGAGATCATAAAACAAAATTCCCCGGAGACTGAACTCCGGGAAAGTAGAGTAGAGATTTGTATGAAAAAATAGAATCATATGAGAAAGTCGTCAAAATGAACAACCACGTTCAATAAAAAAAGATTTATTATTCTTCACCGATTCTCTTTTTTCTTACAACACGATAATCAAAATTGGATTGTCGTAGTTTTCGAATAAAACCTCAATCCACATTTGATTTGAGTTTCGATTGGAATTTGAATTCAATCGAGGAGTAACCCTATTTTTTTTTTGTTTTAAGACCAGTAGTTCTAGCGGCCGACTCGCTTTTTTCAAATTGTTTTTCATTATTAAGAAAAGGTAACGAAGATAAAATACGAGCTTGTTTTATAGCAATCGTAATTAATCGTTGTTGTTTTAAGGTCAATCTATTCACCCGTCTAGATAATATTTTTCCTTGTTCACTAATAAATCGACTAATTAAACTCATGTTTTTATAATCAATTCGATCCCCCGATTGGATCGGGGGCAAACGCCTACGAAAAGATCGCTTGGATTTAAGAAAGACTCGCTTAGATTTATCCATGGTTTGCTTATTCCTTATCCCGAAAATCCTATTTCTTACAAAATTGGATTTTTTTCGATTTTTTATTCTTTAATAAATCTTTAATAAATATATGTTTATTTAAAATTTAAATATAAAATATATCTTATATATACAATTTGTATTGTATATATACAATTATACAATTTGTAATAGAATTTCTAACAATATGAAAAAATATATCATTTTTCATGTTCCTTGGAGGGGTGACACACAAGCGATCGATTTTCTCTATTTCTTTATCTCCCCGTGAATCGTATGTTTGCAACAAGAGGGACAGAATTTTCTCAATTCTAATCGACTAGGCGTATTGTGTCGATTCTTTTGAGTAATATATCTGGAAATACCTGTTGATTTCTTATTAACACTGTTTCGAACACAACTGGTACATTCCAAAATAACTCTTGTTCGGATATCTTTACCCTTGGCCATGGGCCATGAACCTCCTTTGGTTTTTTGATTCACTTAACTCTTCTATTTTACGATTCGAAGCGAAAAAGAAGAAAGGAACGAAAAAAAAAATAGAAGTTGCTAACTCGAAATCCAATTATGAAGGATCGCGTTCCAATCAATATAGTATAATAATAATTAAGTAATACAATGATTTCTAACTATATTTAGAATCACAGTACAGTATTTCAGTTTTCATTTAAGTATCCTGTATGATATTGTTGCCCCGCCCTAGCCATTCTATTTCCATTTCAGGTCTCACCCTATTATTTACTAGAAATGGAATTGATTATTAATTGAATTTTGAATTTCTTATTAATTAAATTCAATTGAAGCCTGTACCGAATTCCGAGTTTCACTGAGGCCGAATCCTACTTTATTCTTTATCTTTTCTAACTTATTCTAATTCTAAAAAAAAAAAAGAAGGAGAAAGAGGGATTAATCACAAATATTTGATTGTATCTCTAATCTTCTTCACCCCTATAACTAGAATGAAAAAAAAGGGAATATCAATGCATCTGGGAATAAACGATTGATCTCTATCAATAGACCTGCTAAAGCCCCGAACCATAGAGTACTTACCACTGGTGCCACGGAGAGATATGTTTTTAGATCTCGCATTTTAAATCCTCCTTCTTTATTCTTAATTCTTTATTGTAATTGTAATACAGAATTACATATTACATATATAAATATGATCAGATGGTTATTTAGTTAATAACCACTTGTATTTGTACGCGGAATTCCTAATTCAAATTGAAATGTACAACGATTCATTAGATATTCTTTTTTTTTTAACAAACAAGGAAGTCCAGTCCATTTCTGCTCTGCCCGAGCATTCCCTAAAAATATTCATTTTTTTTTTGTTTTGTTAGGGGTAGGGGTATCTCATATATATAAGTCTTTTTTTTTTTTTATAATTAATATTTTATGTTATACGATATGAAACTAAAAAGAAAAAATAGCAGGATAATTTATATATATCAACGGAGAAAATCAAGATGTGGAAAACAAGACAAAGATTCTTTACAATGACACTGTAAACCAATTGAAAGGGATGTAGCGCAGCTTGGTAGCGCGTTTGTTTTGGGTACAAAATGTCACGGGTTCAAATCCTGTCATCCCTATCCCTAACTATTACTTATCTTATGAGCAGTAACAAGGGATCAATTGAGACCGATTAAAATTGGACATACACACTCAATCGAAATAGATATATATTCTATCAATATATATTCTATCAATATATATTATGAGAGTTCTATATATATATCTATTTCGATATAGAAATTATATAGTATATGCATGCAAGATGAATTGGGGCCACATAAAATTATTTATGAAAATAAAGCGCTCTTAGTTCAGTTCGGTAGAACGCGGGTCTCCAAAACCCGATGTCGTAGGTTCAAATCCTACAGAGCGTGATTCCATTCTTGTTAGATCGAGAATGACACTGAAATAATGGAACAGCAGGCTAAAGTCTGAATTTTACCTCTTGTGGATTAGGATTAAAACAAAGAAATAGAGGGTCAATAGACAAAAAAGATGTTAATTAATCAAAGGTCCAACTGATCACCACGTCGGTATTGTAAATATGCAGTTACGAATAATCCAGCCAAAGTAATAGGAATTAGACCTAACACGATTCCAAATAGAAAAACTTCAATCATTTTAATTTATTTGAAAGGAGAAAGGGGGAGGTAATATATATCCTTAAATATTAACCTGTATTGCCCATGAATCTCAATGACCAAGAATTGGAAATTGACACGGTAAGGAACTATAGAATATATTGAATATCCCAGGAAGATTTCTTTTTATGAATTGTTCATTCAATGAATTTCAGAATTTCAAATCAAATAAGTCGTATCTTGCTCAGACCGATAAATAGAGATGAGGTTATAGTTAAAGCTGCTAGTAGAAAACCGAAATAACTAGTTATAGTGGACATGAAGAGGCTAAATGAAATATGTTCTTTTTATACATATGTTTAAAAAGCACTTCCCTAAGTTTCCATTTTTGAAAGAAAAATAGGAAGATAAGCAAGAATACCACTTGAAAAATACAATTGAAAGTTTTTGATTCATCAATCAATCATTATAGACGAACAAAAATATAGTGACATAGGTAAGAAATCCATTCATCATCTGTGACATCTACCCACCCTGTGATTCCAAATCAACAGATTCATTGAGCAACTCTTGAGTAAACTAATATAATAAAAATTTTTTTATTATATTATTATATTAAACTAGAATAAGAACTTTGTTGTGTAACTTCATTCAATTCAAAAAAGAA